TAGAGGTATGACTGGCATAAAATCAACGATTGGGCTCAAAAATGCATAGGCCTCGGGCAATTTGGCGAATAAAAAGCTACTCGAAGAAAGGGCAGAATTAAGATAAATACAGATAAAACTAAAGATATTAAGCATAGCAGACATCTTTTTTCTTGAAGATTTTTGCATTTTGATTGAGTTATTGATATAAGATAAGCGACAAATGAAGAAAGTAAGTTAAAAATTCTTTCTTTTTTTTTTTTACTTACTTAATCAAAAACTCTTCCATTCTCAAATAAAAAGAGAATAGAGGAAATCAGACTTTCATACATTATCTTAATTGAATTACATGTAATGATCAAGAAATTCAGTTGAATTATATATACAATATATACACGTGTGAAAATGAAAATACTAATAACAATTGACTGGATTCTATAGATATTTGAGCTGGAATTGACGAATAATCAATAAGAATATTATTCTAAATTCGAAATAGAAATGGGGCGTGGCCAAGTGGTAAGGCAACGGGTTTTGGTCCCGCTATTCGGAGGTTCGAATCCTTCCGTCCCAGAGCATCCGCATTCTATCTTTTTCACAAACGGAATTGAGTTCAAAACACACACGCGGGTATAACTTACTTTAATCTAATTATCATGCAAGATAGGAGAATCTATTTTCTTTCTTTAAATTTCAAATTGGAAAGGGGTTAGACGTACATATACCTCTTTATAGGGAAGGAATCGAGTTACTTGGTGTATTTCTATCGAAATTATATAGAATATTGATATTCTCCAAGATGCAGTAGGATTCAATTTCCTATGCGAACCGTGTTGAGGTAAAGAAGAACAAATATTTTATTTAGATCTGTTTTGTACCTAGACAGCTTATGATATTGTAAAAAAAAAGTGCTTTTTTTGGGGGGGGTTATGACTTCCGACGGAATTAGGGGAAGTAGATAGGAGTTAATCAACAATAAAAGGTGTTAATTTGAATGAATCAAATTTCGAATCTAATTATTCTAATTATAAAAATACAGACGTAACAGGTGTATTTTGAAACTAAATTTTTAGGTATTTCGTATTTTGTTCGTTATAAAATAACGAATGAATAAGTATAAATTTCTTAAATTTATGTAATGGTTGAAAGTAAAGGCGATTCATACATTCTTCAGACATTCTATTCACCTTAATGGAAAATTAATTAAACCCGAAAAGAAATACGTAACGAGGAAAGATTCCTATTTTATATATCTTATCTATATAACATAACCTTTGATCTCAGTAAGAAGGGTTGACGGTTTTTGTTAAAAAAAATCGGATTTGTTTTTCCAAGTTATCATATCATTTCGATATAGCTATCATTTTTATTGAAAGAAACCATTAATTGCTGAGTTGAAAAAAAAAATGCCAATACAATTACGATGCTGAATTAGGAATCTTTTCGTTATATATAACTTTCTATTTCGAATTTCTATAAATTAAGTTCTATCCGTATATTATTTAATGTATTAATGTAAATAAAAGAATCTTTAATATAGAATAAAGTAGAGATTTCTATGTACCGATTAAACCAATGACTATTCATGATTCCATAATTGAATCAATTGTATACCGGTTCAAAATTTGAGGAATGTTATGGTAAAACTTCGTTTGAAACGATGTGGTAGAAAGCAACGTGCGACTTGAAGGACATGATCTGGTGTGGATTTTTATATCCACCATTTTCTATAGAAAAAGATGCTCTTGGTTCGACACCCCCTGTTCCGTTAGACTAGAACCCACACTTTTAGGGGGTTATAGTTAATAGTTAATTAATGGTGGAGCTCGAGTAGAAAGTATTGATTCATTTATTAAGAGCAAGAATCTAGGGTTAGTGTGAATCAATAAATTAGAACAACTTCGTAAGTATATTTTTGACAGAGAAATCGAAAAGATCCAATCCCACCAAGTTTCTAATCAAAAGGTAAATTTTCTTGGATTTTTTTGGAATTGATAAACCCTTTTCGATAAAAAAGAAAGAATCAAGCGTTTGTATGATTCTTTTCTTTGATAAACAATCAAAAAAAGGGTATGTTGCTGCCATTTTGAAAGGATTAAAGATCAACGAAGTAATGTATAAACCTAACGATTCAAAGCAAAGAGATTCCGAAACAAGGAAAGGCCTCTTTCATTCTCAATTGTATCACCAACTGGATTCGAATGAAGAATTCCAATAGAGGTTCAATAAGCCAGACAAAAAGGGGGTTAGAGACCACTCAAAAAATGAAATGTTTCTTTTGATCTATTTGAGAGTTATTCAACTTGAGTTATGAGTGCAAATGGTTTTTTCGAAAAGAAGAATAAGAGAAAAAGGGTACTTCATTCTTAGTCTAATTAATTTGATGATTTTATGGATCTATTTGTCATTATAATTTTCTATATACATAATTTGAAAAAAAAAATTAAAAATCATTTTTCTTGAGCCGTACGAGGAGAAAACTTCTTATACGTTTCTGGGGGGGGTATTTATTCATATAATCTATCCCAATGCGCTGTCTATCGAATTGTTGCAATTGATGTTCGGTCCCGAAGAGAAGGAAGAGATCTTCGTAAAGTTGGTTTTTATGATCCGATAAAAAATCAAACTTATTTAGACGTTCCCGCCATTGTATATTTTCTTGAAAGGGGCGCTCAACCTACCGGAACTGTTTATGATATTTTAAAAAAGGCAGCGGTTTTAAAAGAACTTCGCCCTAATTAAATTCACTTAATGAAATACAACAAAAAAGAGACTCGTATATATACTTTCTTTATATTATTATTATTCACATCTTCTTTTTTTTGATTTCTATTCACATTCCTTTCTAATCATGTACCTTATTTAGCTAGTGCCAATCCAACACAAGTTCTTTATTTTATTATCATAATTTTCAATGAAATTTATATTATTTCATTTTTTTTTAACAGACATATTGATATTGACAAGAGTGTAGTGAACAAATATAATTCAAGTGTAAATGGGTCCAGTTTTTTTCTATTTTTTTTCTACATACAAAACACAGTTTTTGTTTTTTACTTTATTAAAAGAAAAGATTCATTATAAAAAAAATGAAAATCTATAATGTAATGAATGAGAATATCTAAGAAGTGGTCTATAATCTCATTTTTTTGAAAATTTCTTGTATGGTCAGTTGATCTGTTTTTTATTAGATTATAAATAAAACTTATTCTTTTTTTTTTAGGTTTTTTGCTAATTTAATGCTTTGGTTGTCTTGTCTAATTTCTTTATTTTGATCTCGATTGCATCTACATACTATACTCTCTTTGGGTTGCTAACTCAACGGTAGAGTACTCGGCTTTTAAGTGCGGCTAGGGTCTTTTACGCATTTGGATGAAGTAAGGGATTCGTCCACACCATCGGTAGAGTTTGTAAGACCACGACTGATCCTGAAGTAATGAATGGAAAAAAGAGCATGTCGTATCAATGGAGAATTCTTAATTCATTCCATTCTTATATTATTAACAAATTAAATTTATAGAACGAAATGAATTCAAAGTTGGGTCATATTAAATACATGGATCGAGCCTTATGGCTCTAATTGGAGGGAAAAAAAGAAACGAGCTTCTGTTCTTAATTGGAACGATTACCCGCCCTAATTAAACGTTAAAAAAATTAGTGACTGATGCGGGAAAGGCTTTTCCAGGCGTGGATTCCCGATTTTTAGCGAATCCTAACTATTAGCCATTTTCCATTAGATTAGTGGAGATGAATGTGTAGAAGAAACAGTATATTGATAAGGATACTTTTTTCAAAAATCAAAAGAGCGATTGGCTTGAAAAAATAAAGGATTTCTAACCATCTTCTTATCCTATAACTAGAAACCAATTAGATGGAAAAAAGATAGAGAGTCCGTTGATGAGTTTACCTATATCCGAGGTATCGATTTATTCTTTTGTACTAGAATACCTTGTTTTGACTTTATCGCACTATGTATCATTTTATAACCCACGAAACCACCTACTTTTCTTTTTGTTTCCGGTCTCATTTTAAATGGAAGAATTCCGAAGATATTTAGAACTAGATAGATCTTGGCAATACTTTTTGTACCCACTTATCTTTCAGGAATATATTTATGCACTTGTACATGATCAGGATTTAGATTTGAATAGGTACCTTTGGTTGTCAAATACAAATAGAGATTATGACACAAAATACAGTTTACTGGTTGTAAAACGTTTAATTATTCGAATGTATGAACAGAATCATTTGATTCTTGCTTTTAATGATTCTAACAAAAATGAATTTCTTGTGCCCAAGAAAAATTTGTATTCTCAACGGATCTCGCAGGGATTTGTAGCTATTGCGGAAATTCCATTTTCTATGCGATTAATATCTTCCCTAGAAGAAAAAGAACGCAAAAAAGATCAAAATTTACGATCAATTCATTCAATATTTCCTTTTTTAGAGGACAAATTTTCACGTTTAACTTATGTGTTAGATATATTGATACCTCACCCTATCCCTTTTGAAATCTTGGTTCAAACTATTCGTTACTGGATAAAAGATACTTCCTGTTTGCATTTATTGCGATTTTTTCTTTATGAGTATTGTAATAGTGTTATTACTCTAAAGAGATCTGTTTCAAAAAAAAAGAATAAAAGATTCTTATTGTTCCTATACAATTCCCATGTGTGTGAATGCGAATCCATCTTCGTTTTTCTCCGGAACCAATCTTCTCATTTACGATCAACATCTTACGGAACCTTTCTTGCGAGAGTATATTTCTACCGAAAGTTAGAACATTTTTTTAGGGTATTTATTAAGTATTTTCGGATTATCGTTTGGGTCTTCAAGGATCCTTTTCTGCATTATGTTAGGTATCAAGGAAAATGGATTCTGGCTTCAAGAGGCACATTTCTTATGATGACTAAACTAAAATATTACCTTGTCAATTTCTGGCAATGTACTTTTTCTCTGTGGTTGCAACCAAGAAGAATCTATATCAATCAATCATCAAATCAGCCTGTTGACTTTATGGG